TTTTCCGAGTCGTTATCTATTTATGCATTTCTTCGCTGTCCCATGCTTGCTTCTTATGCCGTTTTTGTCGCTTGCGTTGCTCTCCTTCGCTTCGCTTCCACGGAGTGGTTGCGTCGCTTCGCGAACCCTTGCCCAAAGGGCGTCTTCGCTTTCGCTTGCTTGCTTCGCTGTGCCTCCGGCTTCGCGTAGCGAGCCCCGTAGGGGAAGTAAAGGGCACAGAAAGCTAGGGGAAGTAAAGGGCACAGAAAGCGAAGGGACAGCAAGGGGTCGCTTCGCATCCCTCCGGGCGTGGTGTGCCCTTTACCTACGGGGCTCGCTACGCGAAGCCGGAGGCACAGCGAAGCAAGCAAGACGCACGTTCTGTTACGCTTACCCTTTACTTCCCCTACGGGGACGTACAGCGTAGGTGCTCTTAAAAGCAAGGCTATTTTTTATTTTTACGAAGTAAACTATGTGTGCTTCCCCTACGGGGAAGCACACATAAAACCTTTTATGACTTCGCTTGCCTTGCCCGAAGGGCATGGCACGCCTTGCTATATAGTCCACATAGTGGACTATATAGTGCTTCGCAACCCCTACGGGAAAAGCGAAGGGCGTGGCTTCGCCAAGATGACGGAGTCATAAATATATTTAAATTACGCCCAGTCCCCTACGGTCAAGAGGGAAGTTGTGTGCGTTACCTTCGTGAGTGCTTCGTCAAAAATGTGGACTATGCAAAATTGCAAAATTAATTTTCTGTTGTATACTAATATTAGGAAACGTTATTTTTTTTTTTAATTTTAATTTGATTTTTTATCTTATAGGAATTTATCTCTTGTCGTTGCGGCCAACAATTCAAGCAAGAGATAACGAACCTCTTATAACTAATGACATCCATCTTTTACTTCGTAAACAAGACTTTTTGCGAAGTAAAAGATGGTGGACAGTTTTGCCTTATTTTGCTTGTTAACAATGCAACAGGGCTTCGCAATAGGCAAGCCTTTATGGGTTTTATAAGCTAAAAAAACACAAAATAAAAATAAACTGCTATGAAAAAACAATTTAAAAATTGTAAAAGAACAAAAAGTAAAAGACTTAATAGCTACGCAAAAAAAACCCTATTTGTACGTAGTATTATAAATGCAAAAATAAATAAATGGATTAACAACTCGTATTGGAATCTTTTACCAAAAAAGTTTCAATCTTTTACTCCTAAAAAAGCATCAAAAAATTATTCCAATTTCATAAAACAGCAAATGCTTCAGAATATTAAGCAAAATAAACCTTTTATTGAGACAAAAAACAAAAGAAATAAAAATGTTCATCATTTTATTCCTCAGCATCTTTTTAAAGCGTATGCGAAGGAAACACAAAATAAGGATTTTCTAAAATTAAAAGATCATCCTTGTAATTTAATTATATTAGATCGTAGAAGCCATGCACTTGCTCATTTATTACGTTATAAAGATTTAAAAACGTTACCTGACTTATGGGCGTTTAAGATGCTTCAAAAAAACTTTAAAGAAGCTAAAAAAACTCATTTAGCAATGAATGCAAAAGCTTCCCACAAAATCCAAAAAGAAAAAAAAGTTGGTTTTTGGGATCCAAAAGTTCAAAAACAAAATAGCTTAAAAGCACATGCAAGACTTGATATGCGTGAAATTTTAGCTGAAAATGGTCGTAAGGGGAATAAAGAAGGAAAACGTAATCAACCTCGTGAAAACTTTGTTAAGGCCGGAAGAATGCGTCATGAAAATACTTATATTACTGAAGATATGGTATTTTTATGGTCCTACTACAAAAAACCTTTAGCTGTTATTTGGGGATGTAATACTGGGGGTATGGTTTGGGAACTGTTAATAAAAATGGTTCCTGATACAAAACTACAAAATAAACACATATCCAATTTAATTAGGGGTACTAAAAAATCATTATATGGTTGGACAGTAGAACGTGTCCTAGACACAACTCCTTGGTCATAAGCATAACTTCGAAATTCGAATTTTCATAGTGATTTTTATGAATTCGCTTTCCTTTGCTACGCATCCCTTGCCCAAAGGGCAAGGGGAAGGGGTTTATGGGCACAGCAAGCATGCGAAGCGATGCGGCGGTCATAGATGACGAAGTCATAAAACATAAAAGATGGGGCTCGCTACGCTTCCCCTTCGCGAAGCGAGAGCTTCGCATCCCATGCTTGCTTCGCACAGCACGCGTCCCCGTAGGGGAACAAAGGGCAAGGGTTTGCTTGCTTTTCGCGTACAGCCAAGATAAGATATAAAATAAAAAATAAATTAATTAAAAAAGACAGTTTTATGCTTTTTAACTAAAAATCCAACGTTTTTTTGTTTTATTTATAAAACAAAAAAATATTATGAGCGTTATACGATGATTATCGAGTTTGATCGAATATTACCGCATTGAATCTTTTCCAAAAAATATTTTCTTTTTTAACTATTTTTTCCCATTTCTATTATTTTCCACTTTTAAGAAAATAATTAATTTTTCTAAAAAGTGGAAAATAATAGAAATAAAAAATAAAAAAAAAGCTATAAAACCGATATTCGTTTTGTTTTTTATGCGCGCGAGAAATAGCTGCAACTTGCCTACTGGCTGTAAAAGATTATTTTTTAAAACGACCCTTTAAACATAATAAAAAAGTCAAAAAAACAATTCCTAATAAAATAAAAGGACTATAACATGAGTTAGCACCACCAAAAGACGTTCGAGTTATCGAAGCAGAAGTGTTGCTAGGATGCAATCCGATAAAAACTGCGCTTTGTGCTGTTTCTACAACAACTGCGCTTTGTGCTGTTTCTACAACAACTGCGCTTTGTGCTGTTTCAGCAACAACTGCGCTTTGTGCTGTTTCAGCAACAACTGCGCTTTGTGCTGTTTCCATTGTTTTTATCCAGTTACCTCGACCTTCGCTTTCAGATTCACTTAAATAAACCCATCCTGTTATCGTTTTATCCAAGTCGACGCCGACCTTGGCCGGAGGAAAGCCTTCCGTTGCAAAAAAATCATTGACATGATCTCTTGAAGTCTCTGAAGTTTCTCCTGCTGTAATACATTGTTTTTTTTGTGTTTCTTCAATCGAAGAAACACATGGTTCACTTTTACGTTTGTTCATACCAGCACTCGCTCTAGTTTCAGTTTGTGGGACCATATTTATAAAATTCATAAAATCTGTTTTGACGATAAGAGCAAAAACGATCTGACCTAGGGTGCGAAGCACCATTAAGAGCTCTTTGGTCTCGCTAAACATACCTTCAACCTGCGGTACACCAGTTGTTTCCAATTGGATTTGATTTAAAACCTTCATGGGTGCTTCGCTTCCCCGTAGGGGATCCCCTACGGGAAAAGCGAAGGGCTTCCCGGAGGGGATCCCCTACGGGGAAGCCCTTCGCGTGCCCAAAGGGCAACGATGACGGAGTCATCATAGTCCACGCTGTGGACTATAAAATTAAAAAATTAAGCTAAGTCAAGAGGGAAATTATGCGCGTTGCGTTCATGCATAACTTCCATCCCAAGGTTAGCTCTGTTGATAACGTCAGCCCAAGTGTTTAGAACACGACCTTGTGAGTCAACAACTGACTGGTTAAAGTTAAACCCGTTTAGGTTAAATGCCATAGTTGAAAGACCTAAAGCAGTGAACCAAATACCGATAACAGGCCAAGCAGCTAAGAAGAAGTGTAGTGAACGAGAGTTGTTGAAAGAAGCATATTGGAAGATTAGACGTCCAAAGTAACCATGAGCAGCTACGATGTTATAAGTTTCTTCTTCCTGACCGAAACGGTAACCAGCGTTAGCTGATTCGTTTTCAGTTGTTTCACGGATTAAAGATGAAGTTACTAATGATCCGTGCATTGCTGAGAATAATGAACCACCAAATACACCAGCAACACCTAACATATGGAATGGGTGCATAAGAATGTTGTGCTCAGCCTGGAATACGATCATGAAGTTGAAAGTACCAGAAATCACTTTGTCCAGTAAAACTCGCTAAGCTTTACCCGGTTCGCTTTTATGACTCCGTCATTGGGAACCCGCCTTACGTTTCCGTAAGGGTCAGATCATATCACGCGCCTGTTTATACAACATGGCGCCTCGTCTTTTCGGGAACGCTTGTCCCTACTCCCTTTAGGATGATCGTTACACCATTCCCGAATCTTGCACAACATAAAAATTGGTTTCTTTAGGATCATGCACTTTTTGACGTATTGTTTTTCTAGCCATTCCTGTTTGTCTAGAAGCTTCAGCAATGCTAGGATAAACAATTCCATGAATAGATACTTTTAAACCAAGTTCATCTTTTGTGTGCCCAAAGGGCAACCCTTTCATTGCTTCAGAAATTTTCTTTTTGGTTTCTGGGCGATGAACCCGATTCCAAAAAGGATTTTTCTCGCCACTTTTTTCACCAGGAGAGCCTTCGAGGATATTGTAACAGATTTCACGATCGAGGACGATCAGCTCCATTTCCTTTCCTCTTCGTATTTCAGCTATTTCCCATTGTTGACCTAAATAAAGAACGATAAAAGAAAAATTCTCTTCACCGTACTTTTCCCAATCCATTTGTAAGCCACGGTTGGGATGGATACCTCTATTTAGCATAGAACGATGAGATGATAGGCGTCCTGAAACATTACTCGATTCCCCATAATACCGCCAATCATTTAAAGAGCAATGAATCATGTAAAGACCAGGTTGTTTACGTGTTTTTATTCGGTTTGGTACGGAATTGTCCTCTTTACCTATGGCCTTGCATAGCTTGCCCATGCCCTCGCTTCGCTTGCCCAAAGGGCGTCGCGAGAGCGAAGGGCAAGCGAAGCGACGCCCGTTAAGGGCAACCACTCCGTGGATAGCACAGGCTAATTTACGATATCCGTAAAAATAGGACAGAGGATATTCTCCGTTTAGACAAGTTTCCAACCTTCTTTTTTTCCTTTTTATGACTACGCAACCGTAGCAATACAGTAAAAAAGAAATCAAAGGTGGGGCAAATATTTTACCTAGAGGCATACCATCAGAAAAAGAACCTTGTCCGATTGGGTAGATAATGAATACAGCAGTTGCTGCAGCTACTGGAGCTGAGTAAGCAACAGCGATCCAAGGACGCATACCTAGACGGAATGAAAGTTCCCATTCACGACCCATATAGCAGCAGATACCTAGGAAGAAGTGGCAAACGATTAGCTGGTAAGGGCCCCCGTTGTATAACCACTCATCAAGAGAAGCTGCTTCCCAAATTGGGTAGAAATGTAGACCGATAGCGTTTGAAGTTGGAACAACTGCACCAGAGATGATGTTGTTTCCGTAAAGAAGTGATCCTGAAACAGGCTCACGGATACCATCGATGTCAACTGGAGGAGCAGCGATGAAAGCGATGATAAATACAGAAGTTGCTGTTAATAGAGTTGGAATCATAATTACACCAAACCAACCGATGTATAGACGGTTTTCAGTTGAAGTGATCCATGCACAAAAACGAGCCCATAGGCTTGAACTTTCACGACGTTCTAGGATTGCTGTCATAGTTTTTTATTTTGTTTTAAAGTTTAATTTCTCCGAATTTTTAGCAGGTTTTGTTTGAATAACCCGTCAAGCTTCTTTTTGAAGCATGGTAAAATTATTATAACCGTTTTTATTTTTTTTGCAAGTCTTAAATTCTTTAAATTCTTTAAATTCTTTAAATTCTTTAAATTCTTTAAATTCTAAAATAATTAAAATAATTAAAATAATTAAAATAATTAAAATAATTAAAATAATTAAAATAATTTTAGTCTGTTCGCCTTGCCTCCCTGACGTTATCACTTCCCTTCGCTTTTACTTCCCCGTAGGGGTTGCAAAGCAAGTACAGCGACGCCCTTTACTTCCCCTTGCCCTTTATGGGCACGGGGCTCGCTGTCCCTACGGGAAAGTACAGCCCTTTACTTCCTAAGCAACCCATAAATAAATATCGGGAGAACAAAAAAAAGTCGAATTGAACGAATTTTACGACAATACAGAAACGGCAAAGGCACGCCTTTCACGGAGTGGTTGACAAAAGCAAATAATTAAGACTACTCAGTTTGCATAACAGAGTAATAACACCCCACTTTTAGAAAAGATTTTTAACACTAGTAACCTTTACAGAGTAAAGGGTACCGTGCCAGTGCCCAATTTCAAAATTAATTAATTATTTAATTTTCCTTTTAACTAGCAAGGCAAGAATTTAAAATCTTTACTTTTATGTAATAATATGCAATTAAAACGTTGAAATAATGTAATAAAAATGCTTTGTTTTCTATCCGGATAGAAAAAATGACTAGTTTTTAAGTTTATCTATTTTTATTTTTTTAGGGGTTCTAACATTGCTAACATACATTGTTTTAACTAGCAGGTACGTATCTAGCGATTTTAAGAACTTTTCAAGTTCTCTATGAAAACAGTTTAAACCAAAATGGATAAACTGTTCTTTTTCACAAAAACAGACATACTCTGTATGTAAAAACAATGCCACCTTGAGTAAAAGCCTTTAAGTTTGGTAAATTTTCTAATATTCCATTGTGCTCTGCGCAAATAAAGAAGGCAATAAGCCCCTTTTTTTGCTGATCGTAAAAGCTATTTGTACTTTCTAAAGAAGTTTTAATTAATAGTTCGTTATTTAATATTCTCATAAAATTAATGTTTTAGTGTCTTATTAAAAGCACGGTTTTAATACTAAGCTTTAAAGCTGGGTTCTTTTTTATGACAAAGGCATAAAACAAAATGCTTTTTTCTTAACGAGGATAGCGACGTGAAGTCATGCCATACATAATAAATAAATAAAAAAATACGATTTTTGATTAAAGTCTCACTTTTTACGGGGTAAAGTAACAAAAAAGGACTTTCGAAAACGTGCCCTTGAATAAAAAGTATCGATTTTATCGGGGTAAAGTAATAAAAATGCATTATCCAAAACGAATTGCTAAGACAGTTAAAAGTATCACTTTTTATGGGGTAAAGTAATAAAAAAGGACTTTCGAAAACGTGCCCTTGAATAAAAAGTATCACTTTTTATGGGGTAAAGTAATAAAAATGCATTATCCAAAACGTGCTCTGGGATAATGCTTAAGACACGCTTTTTTCAAACCAATTTTGATATTTTGACGGGGTCAAAATGTGCCTGGTTTTGCTTTGCCGATAATGCTTAAGACACGCTTTTTTCAAACTAATTTTCATACTCTATCAGTGTAAAATTATATGCTTTTTTGCTTAACTTACGTTTTCTAAGGACCGGTTTTTTAAAACCAATTTTTGATACGAAAATGGGATCGCATTTCGCTCCGCTTACCCTTTACGGGCTCGCTTCGCATCCCATGCCCTTTGCCTTTACTTCCCCTACGGGGCGTACCGGGTGTTTTTTCATAGAAAAACCGAATAAAACGCTGTATGTTCCCCAAGCACATTTTAGGGATAAAGCCAATTATGACTCCGCCATCGAGATAATTGTATTGCTTCGCCTTTCCTTGCTTTGCAATATAAATAAAATAAATAAAAAATAAGCAGTTGCATTTTTTTGGTATTTAGTATTTATAATATTTCATATTTCATAATTGGCATTTATAATAATATTACAGGCAAATAAGCCCTGGTATTTATATAATTTCATTTTTTGCTTTGCAAACCCTGGTATTTATGTATTTATATTATGCAAAGCCGGTACCCTTTACTCTGTAAAGGTTGGCAAGCTATGATGCAAGACGTAGTGGACCAAAGCAAAGCGCCCTGTATTTATATAATTTCATTTTTTGCTTTGCAAACCAAGCCTTGACAAACCCTTGGCAAAATTTATATAAAATCATTAAGGCAAGTATTGGTATCTATAATATTACAAGCAATGCCTTGGTATTTATAGTATTTCATATATGCGTCCCCTTTACTCTGTAAAGGTTGGCAAGCCTTCCCTACTGGCTAAGCAATGCTTGGTATTTATATAAGCAATGCAATGCAATGCCTTGGTATTTATATAAGCAATGCAATGCAATGCCTTGGTATTTATATAAGCAATGCAATGCAATGCCTTGGTATTTATAGTATTTCATATATGCGTCCCCTTGCTTCGCAACCACTCCGTGGTTGCCCTTTACGGGCATGGCAAGCCAAGCGATGCCTTTTTGGGGGTAGAGAGACTTGAACTCTCACGATATAAAACAATCCGTGGATTTTGAATCCACCGCGTCTACCATTCCGCCATACCCCCTTATACAATCTTTACTAGATATAAACTAGACCTTTACAGAGTAAAGGGTACCTATAGATTATGTATAATATTCCCTGGCACTAGCTTTTATTTCCCAGACAGCGGCCCATCTAGTACCATAAAAGCCCCATGCTATTTCACAACCAAGTTCGAGATGGATTGGTGTGGGTCCAACATGGCAAAGAGCACCAAGGCGTACCGCACGGTTTGCTGTCCACAAAGTGGAATGCAAGTGCAGTACGTGCTGTCCCATTTTTATGACTTCGTCATCGTTTATGGCGAAGCCAAGAAGTCAAAATGGGAACAGCATATTTTGGTATTTTTTCATCGTTATTATTCTCAGTTATTATTCTCATAAGATCAAAATCAATCGGCCTTTAGTATGTCTCGGCTAAAAACATTGCTGTTCTTACACCTAACCCCTATCAAACTAATTCTCTTTTAGCGGCCTGATGGAGAGCACTCATCTTGAGGTTTGTTTCACACTTATATGCTTTCAGCGCTTCTCTAAACCATGCGTGGCTACCCAGCGTTTCCCCTTGGAAGGAGAACTGGTACACCATTGGCATGTCCTTTTCAATCCTCTCGTACTAAAAAAGGCTCCTCTCAGTGCTCTTACGCCTACACCGGATATGGACCAAACTGTCTCACGACGTTTTGAACCCAGCTCACGTACCACTTTAATGGGCGAACAGCCCAACCCTTCGGACCGACTACAGACCGAGGATGTGATGAGCCGACATCGAGGTGCCAAACCTTCCCGTCGATATGGACTCTTGGGGAAGATCAGCCTGTTATCCCTAGAGTAACTTTTATCCGTTGAGCGACGGCCCTTCCACACGGAACCGTCGGATCACTAAAGCCGGCTTTCGCCCCTGCTCGACTTGTCGGTCTTGCAGTCAAGCTCCCTTTTGCTTTTGCACTCCATGCCTGATTTCCGTCCAGGCTGAGGAAACCTTTGCACTTCTCCGTTACCTTTTAGGAGAAATTCGCCCCAAATAAACTGCCCACCTGAAATTGTCAAGCGTCCTGATTCAAGGATCGCCATTAGGATTCTAGCTCTTCCAGAGTGGTCTCTCAATGATGGCTCCAGCCCCCCCGGAAGGGAACCTTCAGCGCCTCCCACCTAGGCTGCGCAAGAAAAGCCCAAACCCAATTCCAGGATACAGTCAAGCTTCATAGGGTCTTTCTGTCCAGGTGTAGGTAGTCCGCATCTTCACGGGACAAGTCTATTTCACCGAGCCTCTCTCGGAGACAGTGCCCAGATCGTTACGCCTTTCGTGCGGGCCAAAACTTACTTGGCAATGAATTTCGCTACCTTAGGATCGTTATAGTTACGACCGCCGTTCACCGGGGCTTCAGTCGTTCGCTTTTCTCGCGAGCGAGATAACAAACTTCCTTAACCTTCCGGCACTGGGCAGGCGTCAGCCCCCATATATTGTCTTTCGACTTTGCGGAGACCTGTGTTTTTGATAAACAGTCGCCTGGGCCTGGTCACTGCGACTCACCTCTGGCTAAAAGCCAGAAGGCAAGCACCCCTTCTTCCGAAGTTACGGGGTCAATTTGCCGAGTTCCTTAGAGAGAGTTCTCTCGCGCCCCTTGGTATTCTCTACCAACCTACCTGTGTCGGTTTAAGGTACAGGTCTTTGTCCGCTACGCGGACACTGTGTGTAAACACACAGCTATTGTGTTTTGATGTGAGAGCTTTTCTAGGAAGTTTGGCATCAACTCATCACCTCGCGACTATACCCCTCTTTTACTAAAGTAAAAAACAGGCAAGCCTGTGCCTAGTGCACCCCCTTACGGGGACGAGGCAAGGATCACGCTTCTGCTCAAGGATAGTTTTTCTTCTACCTCTCAACGCCTACACGCTTCCACGATCATCCATTCGTCGTAGAGTCTAGCCTCCTTCGTTCCTCTGATCTCAATAGAAGAGTACAGGAATATTAACCTGTTTGCCATCGACGACGCCTTTCGGCCTGGCCTTAGGTCCTGACTCACCCCCCACGGACGAACCTGGTGGAGGAACCCTTAGGTTTTCGGGGCATTGGATTCTCACCAATGTTTTCGTTACTCAAGCCGACATTCTCACTTCCTTTTTGTCCATTTTTGTTTTCACGAAAACTTCACCCAAAAAGGAACGCTCCCCTACCTATAGTTGCTTTTTTATTTATTATGCTTACCCTTTTTTTGTACGCATTATAAAGAAGTAAAAAAAGAAACCTATATCACAGCTTCGGCAGGTGACTTAGTCCCGGCCATTGTCGGCGCAGGAACGCTTTACCAGTGAGCTATTACGCACTCTTTGAAGGGTGGCTGCTTCTAAGCAAACCTCCTGGTTGTTTCAGCATTCCCACATCCTTTTCCACTTAGTCACCATTTTGGGGCCTTAGCTGGTGATCTGGGCTGTTTCCCTCTTGAAAATCAAGCTTATCCCCGATTTTCTCACTGGTTCACGGAAAACATTGTCTAGTATTCAGAGTTTGCCACGACTTGGTACCACTTTCGCAGCCCGCACCGAAACAGTCGCTTTACCCCTAGACAGTTTTGCTCCGCACCGCTGCGCCTCAACGCATTTCGGGGAGATCCAGCTAGCTCCGAGTTCGATTGGAATTTCTCCGACTAACCACAACTCATCCGCCGATTTTTCAACATCGGTCGGTTCAGACCTCCACGAGGAATTACCCACGCTTCATCTTGGTCATGGTTAGATCACCCGGGTTCGGGTCCATAGGAAGTGACGTGTTCGCCCTCTTCAGACTCGCTTTCGCTCCGGCTCCGGATTTCACTCCTTAACCAAGCCACTCCCTATAAGTCGCCGGCTCATTCTTCAATAGGCACGCGGTCAGGCTCTTTTTTTGCCTCCCACTGCTTGTCAGCATACGGTTTCATGTTCTATTTCACTCCCCAACAGGGGTTCTTTTCACCGTTCCCTCGCGGTACTCTTTCTCTATCGGTCACTCAGGAGTATTTAGCCTTACGAGGTGGTCCTCGCGGATTCACACGGGATTCCACGTGTCCCATGCTACTCGGGATTGGACATTTTTTACTTCGTAAACTATAACGAAGTTATAAATGCAAATTTTTTGACTACTGGACTTTCACCATCTATGGTGCAGGATTCAGCTGCTTCGTCTAACTTGCTTTTGCGTGCTTTGCTTCGCTTCCCTTGCCCAAAGGGCATGGGGAAGCGAGCCCCTTCTCCTTACCCGTAAAGCCTTTACAGAGTATATAGTCCACCCAGTGGACTATGGCTTCGCAAGGCTACCGGGTTGCTACGTGCTCTTTTTGACTTCGTAAACGATGACGAAGTCATAAAGAGCAGTGGACTATAGATGGGGATAAGCCTTGTCCTCCCACAACCCCCAGGCGTATCC